GAGAGTTTCCTATCTCATACGGCTCAAAAATCGATTCTTTTTGTGTCCTATCTTAATCTACCCTATGCTAACTGAATTAGATTTCTCATAAACCTATCCCATTTTTTCTTGGGTTAACCAGAAGAAGTTAATTACATAAGTTTCAAACCCTAATTTTGATCAATAATCAGAATCAGTTTGCTCTTTTCTCCCACCTTCAGAAGAATGAAGCATAGGTATCCCCACAATATCGTTAGAATTTTCTGAAAGGTAACTATCTCGGTTTCATATATGGAATTCATATAGAATCTTTGAAAAAGACTTTTTTCCATAAGAAAAAAGAACTTACTATCTTTGGGATCTGATGCTACACCGCTGCTCAATACCTTAGTGGATCGACTCTATTACATAAGTTGATTCCTAACTTATGTCCCATATCATGACATAAGTAAGCAGTTCTTAACTGTATCGACTCAATAGCTCGCTAATTGATCTTTACGGTGCTTTCTCTATCAATTTGATCCTTTATCCATAGAATATAGTATATAGGCTGCACTCATTTTTTTTTCTTCCTATTTTGGTTCTCGTGAAGTCTCTTTCCTTGCTACAGCTGATAAAAATCGTTGCTTTGGACGATGCATTATGTAGAAAGCCTATTTTTTCTAGTATTTACTAGCCAATTTGATCTTTGCTTTTTTCCTTATTTCTATAGTGGAGATAGTCGCACGTAATGACAGATCACGGCCATATTATTAAAAGCTTGTGGTAAGAATGGGTTTCGTTCTAGTGCCCGGAAATAATATTCCAAAGCCTTTGTATGCTCTCCATTGCTTGTGTGTATAAGGCCTATGTTATAGAGTATATAACTTCGATCATAGGGATCAATTTCTGGTCGCGTAGCTTCATAATAATTCTGTAAAGCTTCCGCATAATTTCCTTCGGATTGAGCCAACATCCGTTACGGTCGTTCATTCTATTCAAAAAATCTCCGTTCCAGAACCGTACATGAGATTTTCATCTCATACGGCTCCTCCCTTCTGCGCATAGTACTAAGGGGAATAATCCATAGAATAAAAATTGAACTATTCTCATCTCATTATGAACTGAAAGGAACTAGTATTTTTACAAGAAATCTCTAGCCAGCCTTCCCGCAAGAGGTTTTTTCTTAACACCAATCATATTAGTGTTAGATATAAATGGTAACTCCAACAATTTCTTTGTTCTCAACGCCTTCTATTTCCAGGAATTAGTCACTTCAACGATCTTTGATGGTTATACGGGTATCCAAAGTACAAACGAGATGGATGTTTGTTGTCCCAACCATTCTTGTTAGTCCCGATACCGATAAGGAAAGGGGGAATTTATAACAAAGTTTTTGTGTTGTTGATTCCTAGGTGTAGTGCTTTTTCCCTTATGCCGTCTATTGGTACTAATGTAGTGTAGGATTGACCCGCAATACAGAACCCATAGGTGTAACCTTTCGCTCAATACTCAAAGCAACAATTGAAACATCTGAGGCTGCATCAATCGAGGATACACGATAGAAGGAATTGTTCTATCTCCAAACTTCACCTTCACCGAGCGTAGGTTTATTTCAAGAATTTCGTTCTTTCTATACCGAACCGCGTCTCTTTCTCGTAAGACTGAGGTGAGGGCTAAAAAAAAACAAGAAAAAAGAATCAAATCGCACCATCTCTGTAATAGGTAAATGCCTTTTTTTCTCCTGAAGTTGTCGGAATTATTCGTAATAAGATATTGGCTACAATTGAAGAGGTCTTATCAATAAAATTTCCATTTATATGAGATCTAGGCATAATTAGCAATCCATTCTAGAATTCTTTTCATTACCCCTCGGGGAAAATGATCCCACAAACAAAGCAAAGGAATTATACAGTACGAAATAACATAAAAACAGACTAATTTTATTATAATAAATAGATATTAAATAGATATGGGCTTTCCACTTAAATTGTCCCCTTTTGTTTGGGAAAGATATGAGATATTGGAATCAGATTGATTTCATTCCCATTTTTGTAGTATACCAATGAGCGGAACTATTACTATTTCATCTAAGTTAAATAACCAAGGACTTTTTTTACTACAGATTCTAATAACTCGAGAAGTTTTGATTTGGTTATGATCCAAAGAGAAAAAAGAATGGAATAATCATTCCATGAAAAAATAGAGTAGAGTAACCATACCTTCTGTTTGCATAACGTGTATACACCACGCCATACAATCGAAATATAAAAATCCATGGGACGATTCATAAATTTGGAATAGATCCGCGGGGTAGCTGATGAATGAGAGAAGTTTTTGTTGAGAAATATTAAATGGGAAAGGAATTCTTCCTATGTAACTAGTGATCGGTCGTACCTGTACTGCAGTAATATGAATAACTCGCTATTCACTCAGTTTCTGGTCAATAATAAGATTATGTAGGAGAGATGGCCGAGTGGTTCAAGGCGTAGCATTGGAACTGCTATGTAGGCTTTTGTTTACCGAGGGTTCGAATCCCTCTCTTTCCGTTTCTGTTAATTCACCAATGTTATCGACCACAATGTATCAAATCAAATAACAATTGAAACCATTATTCCCGCAATAAGACCCTTATTTGATAGAAATTCTCTATTCCTAATTATTGTGGTTATAAAATAGGAAAGAGCAAAAAAGAAAAAAAATCCTACTGTTGATCCATTTGTGATAGGTGAAAAAATGCGGATGGATTAAGGCCCTTAGATCTATTTAGTTCGGCGAAAAGGGGACAAAATTCTATGAACCTTTCTTTCTTAATTTTGTTAGGTTCAAGTCTGACGAGAATAATATTCTACGACTAACAACTCATTTATTTGCAAACCAATCCATTTACTATCTATTATTTGATTTACTAATCCTTTATATTGGAATGAGTCAATAGTCAAATGTTTTGGCAATTCCTCATGGGCGGATGAAGCAATATAATTTTGAATCAGACCTTTTGATCTTTGGTTATCCTTCGCAGTAATAATATCTCGGGGTTTGCAACGATAACTTGGTATATCCACTATACCACCATTAACTAAAATATGTCTATGGTTAACCAATTGCCTGGCTCCGGGGATGGTCGAAGCCATACCCAATCGAAAGAGGATGTTATCCAAACGCATTTCAAGTAGTTGTAGTAAAACCTGACCCGTTGACCCTTTGGCTTTTCCAGCGATATGTACATATCTAAGTAATTGTCGCTCTGTCAGACCATAATGAAAACGCAATTTCTGTTTTTCTTCTAAACGAATACGATATTGCGATTTTTTCCCAGAACGCAATTGGTTTTTAAGATCACTTCCGGATCTAGGTCTTTTACTAGTTAGTCCTGGTAAAGCTCCCAGACGGCGTATTTTTTTAAAACGAGGTCCTCGGTAACGAGACATAAAGACTCCTTTTTTTATTTTATTGAAATTTCATTTTACACAATAAATCTAAATTTAAACTGAACTAAAGGATAAACAAAGCAAAATCGACTGATGAAGTACTACAAAAAAAATGAATTGTATCAACATCTAGATTTTTTGTATATATATATATATATAGGAAGTTGAGGCTCCGTTTGATGATTTGTTCTGTAGAGATCTAATTGCTCTAATCCATTTTTATTAATAATTGCAAGTTACCACGACATAATAGATCGCTGATCCAGCATTTTATTTGAAGAAAAGGAGAGATTATCAATCTCGGAAAAATAGATAGAGAAAAAGCCGGCTATCGGAGTCGAACCGATGACCATCGCATTACAAATGCGATGCTCTAACCTCTGAGCTAAGCGGGCTCACATAAGATAAAAATTGCGTAACAAATAGAAATATTGTATAGGAATTCCGGAAAATGTCGGATCTTAGCTATTAATTTCATATGAACTAAACTAATTAATAGAGTTCTATAGCTAGAAGTTCGAAGTTCTAAGCTAAGTTCCTTTTATAAATAATTAAAATAAAAAAATAATAAATATAAAATATAATAAAGTAATATTAAAAAATTATTAAAAAATATTTCATCAATCATAATCATAATATATGATCATATCAAATTCAATTGTAAATTTGAATTAGAATAAATAGAATTTTTCTTAAAGCTTAACTAAAGCAGTTATAGATAGTAAATTATGTTAATTTCATTATAGTGGATCAGTCCTAAGAAAAGAATAAGATAAGGATAAAGATACAATCAAAATTAGATTGAGACATTATTCTGGTTTCATTTTGAAAAGGAGGAGATAGGACGAAAAAAAAAAAAAGAATGAATATCGAACGTTACAGTATTACAAATCACACTGTAAAAATGAAAGGGAGAGATAAAATAGATATGGGATATATCTATTCATCTTGAATTGAAAATACATCAATGATAGAATTATTTCTGATTGAAATAAACAAGGTTTATCCAATAGAAATGAACTGATATAGGATGGTCAAAAAAAGAAAATAGCAGCTTTTTCGATATAGAAATCATTAGATAATGAATTCAACGGTTTCAAAAAAAGAAATAAATGAAAGAGATGGATGAAATTATAAATGTATCTTGGTCTCAAAGAAAAGGGAAAGGGGGATATGGCGAAATTGGTAGACGCTACGGACTTGATTGGATTGAGCCTTGGTATGGAAACCTGCTAAGTGGTAACTTCCAAATTCAGAGAAACCCTGGAATTAAAAATGGGCAATCCTGAGCCAAATCTTTCTTTTGGGAAAACAAGGGTATAAAACTAGAATAAAAAAGGATAGGTGCAGAGACTCAATGGAAGCCGTTCTAACGAATAGAGTTGACTACGTTGCGTCGGTAGCTGGAATCCCTCTATCGAAATTAGAGAAAGGCCATATATACCTAATACGTACGTATACATACTGACATATCAAACGATTAATCACGACACGAATCCATATCATATAAATCCATATCGTATAATATATTTATATTATTAATGTTTATTATAACATTATGAATGATTATGAAATCATGAAATATGACATGAAATTCGGAAAAAATTCAAA